CAAACCTTATTCTTATTCATGTTTGAAAAAAAGAAATTCCTATTGACTTTCTTAAGTGTCCCTTTTCCCCATAGAGATATAGAATAAAACGAGCTATTTTTTGTACTATTAAGACTACTATAATCTTGAAAATGAATGCGCAAATACCCATCAAAGGTAAGTAAGTACATCCTAAACATATAAAATGCGGTTAATCCTGTTGTGAACCAAGCTATTAGTGCGAAAATTGGTGAGTACAACCAACTATCGTGAAGAATTTCATCTTTGGACCAAAAACAAGCAAGAGGCGGAATACCACAAAGAGAAAGTGTACCTAAAAAAAAAGTAATTTTTGTAATTGGAACATATTTTGTTAAACCTCCCATAAGAACCATATTCTGACTTTTCTCTGGTGAATATCCAACAATAGGTTCCATTGAATGAATAATGGATCCGGATCCCAAAAACAATAAAGCTTTAGAATAGGCATGGGTGATCAAATGGAATAAAGCAGCTCGATAAGAACCTATACCTAGAGCTAACATAATATAACCCAATTGAGACATTGTAGAATAAGCTAAACTTCTTTTAATGTCTCTTTGGGCAAGAGCTAAAGTAGCTCCTAAAAGTACTGTTATTATACCTACTAAACAAATGAGATTCATTATGTAAGGTATAACTATGAAAAGAGGAAGAAGCCGAGCTACAAGAAAAATTCCTGCTGCTACCATAGTAGCAGCGTGTATAAGAGCCGAAATAGGAGTGGGGCCTTCCATGGCATCAGGTAACCATACGTGAAGGGGGAATTGTGCGGATTTAGCAACTGCACCGACAAATAATAAAAAGGCACATAAAGTAGCAAATAAAGAATTGACCTCATTATTATGGATCAAGGTATTCACTATTTGGAACAAATCCCGAAATTCGAAACTACCAGTTATCCAATAAAATCCTAAGGTTCCTAATAATAAACCAAAATCTCCTATACGATTAGTTACAAAAGCTTTTTGACAAGCATTTGCTGCAATGGGTCGTGTGAACCAAAAGCCTATCAATAAATACGAACACATTCCCACTAGTTCCCAAAAAATATAAATTTGTATCAAATTGGAACTAGTAACTAATCCCAACATTGAAGCATTGGAAAAACTCATATGAGCAAAAAATCTCAAATATCCTTGGTCGTGAGACATATAATTGTCACTATAAATAAAAACCATGATTCCAACAGTAGTAATTAGTATTGACATAATAGAAGTAAGTGGATCGATCAAGTGTCCGAACTCTAATAAAAAATCATTATTGATGGTCCAAGACCATAGATATTGATAGGTCAAACTTCCATTTATTTGCTGAATAGACAGATTGGCCGAAAACCACATAGCTATACTTAGTAGTAAAACACTTAGGAAAGCCCACATACGACGAAGATCTTTTGTTGCTGTCGGAATAAGTAGAAGTCCAAATGCTATTGACATAGTAACTGGAAGCGGAAAAAGGGGTATTATCCATGCATATTTATATGTATATTCCATAAGAAAACAAATTGTTCTTTTTTCTTATAATTGTTTCCGATTCACCAATTCTGATCTCTTTCGAAAAGAACAAAACAATAAGAAAAAAAATATGAAAAAGATCAAATACAAAAATACAAATATTTGAATTATGATTTTTTGTTTTATCAAATATTTGAAATAAAAGTTGCAATTGGTTGGTCAAATATCAAATAATATGATCAAATAATTAGTCAAGTTTCTTACTTAGTTATTAATGAACTTCAAACTCTCGAAAAGAAAGATATTTTTGAAAGAATATGACATCATATGAGATTTTGAATAATTGGATTTTCCCTTTACATTATATTCTAATTATGTAAGATTATGTAATTTCTATTCAATTTCTATTCTATATTATATATTTATATCTATTTATATATACTTTATATACTTTGTATACTTTTTCAATATCTTTTTATTCATAATAGAATTTATTCATAATTCATAATATGAATATATTCTATATATATTATTATATATAATATTATAGTATATATTTATATACTATTTACATACTATTTACTTTATTACTTTACTATTTTATTTTACTATTTAGATAAATTAGATAAATATTTTCTATTACTATTCTTAATATGAAATATGAATATTTGTCATATTGTATATATTGTATATATGACTCTTAGATTCTATCTTATATTCTATATGAATATATATTCAAATGAAAATATATTAAATAATATGAAAATTACATTACTTTTTTTTGTATATTCTTTTTGTATATATTCCTTCTTTTATAAAAAAAAAAGATATACAATACGTATGTAATTATTACATTATGCAAATATCAGAATGAAGATAGAAAATCGAAATCTATTTGTATATGAAAATAGAATCGTTTTAGAATCTTTTTCTTTTATTATTGATTTTATTTTTATTTTATTCTTTTTTTCTTCTATTTGTATGTTATGATATTATTGAGGCAAATTAATAGAATTAAGTATTAAGTATAGATAATAACTAATAAAGAGTAATTTATATTGAAAAATATATGTCTTTCACATACAACGATAAAAATGAATCACCTACCTTTTGAATGGCAGTTCCAAAAAGACGTACTTCTATGTCAAAAAAGCATATTCGTAGAAATCTTTGGAAAAAAAAAGGATCTTTAGAGGCAGTAAAAGCTTTTTCTTTAGCTAAATCTGTTTCCACCGGACAGTCAAAAAGTTTTTTTGTGCGACAAAAAAAAGTCTTGGAAAAATCTTAATTGACATGTTTCAAAGAACTTCCAAATTTCCATTTTTGAATTGGAAGACAAATGATTCAAATTTCCTAATGTATTGTGTATTTTATTTGTATTTCACTTCTCAATATTAGTTAGAGCTAAGTAATATGAAAAAGAAGAATCTTTCTGTCTACTGGATTCAAAGTACTCAGTATTGTGTATCTTCTTTTTTTTATCATTTTTTTCTATTTTTTATAGTCTTTCTATATTTCTATTATATTCTATTTTCTTTATTTTATTCTATTTATTCAGATTTATATTGATTGATATTGAATTCGTGAGATGTTTTTTTCTTTCCTATGAATTGTGCTTTTCGAAATAGAAAAGCACAATTACGATAGACAAGGAAGAATCTGAATATTTCATTCTACTTTATACTAAGGTGTTGGGTCTCAAAATCGTTAGAAAAAAATTATGAATTTTATACCCCGACTGAGAACGAAACTATTGAGTTCTGACTGTTTTGGATAAACAAGAGCTAGGTTTCTAGTACGGAAAAGCTGATTATTAAAACTGAACTTACGAAGATACTAATTCAATATTATTGATATTGAACATTTCCATATGAATGGAAATGCATCTTTCTTCATTGTTTCCTAAAATTTATTGAATATCGACAATTCAACATGAATTTCCTATTATTATTTAGGGTAAGCCGCCATGGTGAAATTGGTAGACACGCTGCTCTTAGGAAGCAGTGCTAGAGCATCTCGGTTCGAGTCCGAGTGGCGGCATAAATATTCTTTAATATTAATCACAATAGATCTAATAGAATCTAAAATATTTAAAATATTTTATTTTAGATTCTATTTAATCCCCTCCCCGATTTCAATTATTTAAAAGGGACTCTTCTTTATGATATTTGCAACCTTAGAACATATATTAACTCATATTTCCTTTTCGATCATCTCAATTGTGATTATGATTCATTTGATGAACTTATTAGTCTACGAAATCGAAGGATTACGTAATTCGTCAGAAAAAGGGATGATAGCTACTTTTTTCTCTATAACAGGGTTTTTAGTTATTCGTTGGATTTCTTCGGGACATTTTCCCTTAAGTAATTTATACGAATCATTAATCTTCCTTTCATGGAGTTTATCCATTATTCATATGATTCCGTATCTTGGGAATCATAAGAATGATTTAAGCGCAATAACTGCACCAAGTGCCATTTTTACCCAAGGGTTCGCCACATCAGGTCTTTCAACTGAAATGCATCAACCCGCAATATTAGTACCTGCTCTACAATCTCAGTGGTTAATGATGCATGTCAGTATGATGCTATTGAGCTATGCAGCTCTTTTATGCGGATCATTATTATCAGTTGCTCTTATAGTGATTACATTTCAAAAAAGAATCGATTCTTTTTTGAAAAACAAGAATTTTTTAAGTTTAAGGAAGTCGTTTTTCTTTGGTGATATGGAATATTTGAACGAAAAAGGAAGTGTATTAAAAAAGACTTCTTTCCTTTCATTTCAAAATTTTTACAAATATCAATTAATTCAGCTTTTGGATTATTGGAGTTATCGTGTCATTAGTTTAGGGTTTACCTTTTTAACCATAGGCATTCTTTCTGGAGCAGTATGGGCTAATGAAGCATGGGGTTCTTATTGGAATTGGGACCCTAAGGAAACTTGGGCATTTATTACTTGGACCATATTTGCAATTTATTTACATACTAGAACAAATCAAAAATTGCAAGATCAAGGCACGAATTCGGCATTTGTAGCTTCTATAGGATTTCTCCTAATTTGGATATGCTATTTTGGGATCAATCTATTAGGAATCGGGTTCCATAGTTATGGTTCATTCCAATGAATATTTAATTGAATAAAATAAACTACACGAAAAATACATAAGAAAATCGTCTGATACACAATAAACATTTGTGCGAGTTTTTGAGAACCGTTTAAATAGAGGAATTATTCAAACGGTTCTCAAAAACTTTAGATGTATCTCATTACAATTCTAATTCACCCTTCCTTTTTTTTTCATTGTACAACGAAGAATCGTGAAAATATGAAAGTCAAAGAATTCTAAGACTTTCTTTCCAATTAATGAAAATTAAAGAATTTTCATTTATTATTGAATCTAAAAAAAGAATTAGTATCTATAAAAATAATTAGATAATAGAACTTGTACCTTGTCAACCGATAACGGGAGAACGAAATCAGGATAAATACCAATTCCTATTACAGGTAAAAAGATACAGATCGAAACAAATAGTTCTCGTGGTCCAGAATCAAAAAGATTCGAGTTTGGAATATTGAATAGCTTGTATCCATAGAAAATCTGACGTAACATAGATAATAAAAAAATAGGAGTTAATATCATTCCAATTGCCATTAAAAAAGTAATTAACATTTTTGGCATGAAAAGATATTTTGGGCTGGTAATTATTCCAAAAAAGACTAAGAATTCTGCAACAAAACCACTCATTCCTGGCAATGCAAGAGAAGCCATCGAGAAACTACTAAACATGGTAAATATTTTTGGCATTGGGATAGATATCCCCCCCATCTCTTCGAGATAAACAAAACGTATTCTATCACAACTTGTTCCTGCTAAGAAAAAAAGTGCAGCACCAATCAATCCATGAGAGAGTATTTGTAAAATGGCTCCATTAAGTCCCATGCCAGTTATAGAACCAATTCCTATAATTATGAAACCCATGTGAGATACGGAAGAATAGGCAATACGTTTTTTTAAATTGCGTTGACCGAAAGAGGTTGAAGCTGCATAAATGATTTGTATTATTCCTACTATCACCAACCAGGGAGATAATCTAGAATGAGCGTGAGCTAATAATTCCATATTGATCCGAATCAATCCATATGCTCCCATCTTTAATAAGATTCCAGCTAAAAGCATACATGTACTGTAATGTGCTTCTCCGTGGGTATCTGGTAACCATGTATGTAGGGGTATCATCGGCGATTTGACAGCATAAGCAATAAGAAAACCAAAATAGAGTATTATTTCCAATGCTGCAGGATACGATTGATTAGCTAATTTTTCTAAATCTAATGTTGGTTCATTGGAACCATATAAACCCATACCTAGAACTCCTATTAAGAGAAAAATGGAACCTCCGGCAGTGCACAAAATAAACTTTGTAGCCGAGTACAGGCGTTTTTTTCCTCCCCACATGGATAAAAGTAAGTAAACAGGAATTAATTCTAATTCCCACATGATGAAAAAAAGTAAAAGGTCTCGAGAAGAAAATGATCCTATTTGGCCACTATACATTGCTAACATCAAGAAATAGAAAAATCGCGGATTTCGAGTAACTGGCCAAGCTGCTAAAGTAGCTAAAGTAGTGATAAATCCTGTCAGTAAAATGGGTCCTATGGAAAGTCCATCGGTTCCCAGTCTCCAGTGAAAATCAAAAAGATTGATCCATTGAAAATCCTCCTTCAATTGGGTTAATGGATCGTCCAATTGGAAATGATAACAAAATACATAGGTCATTAGAAGGAGCTCTAGAATACATATACATAGAGTATACCACCTATACACCTTATTTCCCCTATGAGGGAAAAAGACAATTGAAGAACCTGCGAATATGGGCAAAACAAGAAGTATTGTTAACCAAGGAAAATAACTCGTGATAAAGACAAGATAAAATTAGACCAGAAAACCCCGTGCTCGGGAGAAGAATAATATATTTTCTTTTCTCGAGTACGGGCTTTTGTCGGTAAAGAGGAATCAAACGATTCAAGTGGAGTTTTTTGTCACATATCAATAAGAAAGACCCATGCTGCGAGTTGTTTCATGCCATAAATAAACACGGACACTCAAAAAATCCGTTGGACAAGCGGATTCACATCTCTTACAACCTACACAATCCTCGGTTCTTGGCGCAGAAGCAATTTGCTTAGCTTTACATCCGTCCCAAGGTATCATTTCCAATACATCCGTGGGGCAAGCTCGAACACATTGGGTACATCCTATACATGTATCATAAATCTTTACTGAATGTGACATTGGGTCTATAAATTCCAGTTTTGAACACAAAATATTTTCGATCTGGTAAAATCAAATCAGAAAATGAAAGAAATCCTATATTTTCTATTGTAGACACCAGACGAATCAATGATTTATCAAAATTTGAAGAATCAATAGATTTTCTAATCTGTTTATGAGAAGGGGCCAAGATACTTTGATTTCCATTTCAATAACCATGAAATATGAGTTTACGAATTCAATTCATGTTAATTTGACTATATCTTTATATTTCTATTAATATAGAAGATCTTAATTTTTATTTAATTTAGAGAATTTCTCTATTTTTGTCTTAATTTAATTCAATTTCCTAGAATTGAAAATATCAATTGAGAATTTAGTAGAATTCTAGGAATTCTAAATAATCCTATTCATATAGAATATCTGAATTTGAATTCTATAAATCAAATAGAAATAATCTAAAATAATCTAATTCTAACTAATTCTAATTTAGAATTCATTTTAATATAATGTACTATTTTAATATAATGTACTATACTAATATATATATTCATATAAATAATTACATATAAATAATAAATAGATTAATATAAATATAGAAAATAGAAAGATTCTAGTAAAGATTCTAGTATATAGAAATAGAATGAAGGATATGATGATATATTATATATCAGATGAATACGTTTGTTATTAGGTTAGTGATAGAATAGGTTATTAACTCTAAATCAGAAATCTATATGAAAAAAGAGAAGAAAGAAAATAAATAAGAAAATAATAGAATATTCTATTCTATTGAATTCTAATTCTATTATCTTATTATTCTAATTCTATTAGATCCTATTTAGAATATTCGAAAAGTCTTATGTTTTGATTTCTATGTGAAAATAGAAGAATTATGACTAATTATTCAGCAAATTTGATTGATTGATACGAGTTGATTTTCTGTTACGATGGATCGACGAAACAATAGCTAGGCCAATAGCTGCTTCAGCAGCCGCAATGGCTATAACAAAGATTGAGAAAATTTCTCCTTTTAATTGCCGACTATCAAATATATCGGAAAATGCGACGAGATTGATATTCACCGAATTCAGTATAAGCTCAAGACACATAAGTGCTCTAACCATGCTTCGGCTTGTGATTAGTCCGTAGATACCGATAGAAAATAAATAAACACTTATAAAAAGTACATGCTCTAACATCATTGAGAAATTCCTCATCTATCTCGATTCATTTCAATATGAACAAAAATTAAACCGATTCAATTGACTAGTAGAATAGAAGAATTACAGAACAAAAGAAGATATTCACAGTAGATTGAAATAAAATAGATTAAATCCATTTTAATTCTTTCATTCTAAAAAAGGAAGTTCTTATTTCTTATTATATTAGATTATTGACGAGCCATAGTAATTGCACCTATCAAAGAAACTAAAAGAATTATAGAAATGAGTTCAAAAGGAAGATAAAAATCTGTGGATAAATGAATCCCAATTTGTTGAACATTACTCATTAAGTCCTGTTCTATAATCTGATTTGATCTTGTAGTCCGAAAAATTCCGGACCATGACGTATCTGGGATAGTAGTCATTAATGAAAAAAAGATACTTGTACAAACCAGTGAAGTGATCCTATCTCCAATGGTCCACAAATAGGAATTATTGGAATATTCTGAACCGTTCATGAACATCACAGCAAATATGATTAATACATTTATGGCTCCCACATAAATAAGGAACTGTGCGGCAGCTACAAAATAGGAATTCAATGAAATATAGAATAAGGATATACAAACAAGAACCAATCCCAATGAAAAGGCAGAATCAATGGGATTGGTAAGTAATACTACTCCCAGACCTCCTAATATAAGAACTGATCCCAGAAATACTACAAGAATATCATGTATTGGTCCAGGTAAATCCATTATGAAAAAAAAAGATAAATAAATAAGTCGAAATATTTCATGACCTTACTAAGGGTCCAGGAAAGGAACTCTTTTTTTATATGATACCTTCCTAATTGAATGAAAAAAAAATGAATATCATTAGATAGATAAAAGAAAGTTCTTTGGCTAATCCTACTTTATTCCAAACCAAATCTTAGTAATTGGTAATCGTTCTTGAACGGGTTTTTATTTTTTCATTTTATTTGTTGAATCCATCACTGTTTGAATTGTGTAATCTCCAATTATTGAAATGGGTAACCGACCTAAAGAAATTTGATTATAATTCAATTCGTGACGATCATAAGTGGAAAGCTCATATTCTTCAGTCATCGATAAACAGTTTGTTGGACAATACTCAACACAGTTACCGCAAAATATACAGACACCAAAATCAATACTATAATGAAGCAATTGTTTTTTCTTAATATCTTTTTCAAATTTCCAATCAACAATGGGAAGGTCTATTGGACATACGCGAACACATACTTCACAAGCAATACATTTATCAAATTCAAAGTGGATTCGACCACGAAAACGCTCTGATGTGATTGATTTTTCATAAGGATATTGAATAGTTACAGGTAAACGATTTGTATGGGATAAGGTAATTATGAAACTTTGTCCAATGTACCTTGCGGCTCGTATTGTTTGTTTGCCATAATTCATGAACCCAGTAACCATAGGTAACATATTATAGATATCCATGAATAAAATTTCTGTTTCTTTCTCTTGGTTGAGATAAGTTATGAATATAGAATATTCATTATTGTTTTCTCTTAATTTCTTCTTTTTATTTATAGTTTATAGTGAATAGTTTATAGTGAAACGAGTTGAAAAGAAGTTGTCAATAATAGATTACCTAGAGAAATAGGTAAAAGAAATTTCCATCCAAGATTTAATAATTGATCCATTCTCATCCTAGGTAAAGTCCATCTTGTTGTGATAGGAATGAACAGAAACAAATAAGCTTTAGCTAATGTAATAAAGATACTAATTGCTATTACAAAGACTCTAAACATTTTATTTATTCCAAAAAGTTCAGTAAGAGATATGTACGGAATAGAAAAATTCCACCCACCTAAGTAAAGAACTGTTACAAATAATGAAGAAACTAATAGATTTAGGTAAGAAGCAAGATAAAAGAACCCGTATTTGATACCTGAATATTCGGTTTGATAACCTGCTACTAATTCCTCCTCTGCTTCTGGTAAATCAAAGGGTAATCTTTCACATTCTGCTAGAGAAGACATTAGAAAAACTAGAAACCCTATGGGCTGACGCCACAGATTCCATCCCCCAAAACCATATTTGGACTGTGCCTCAATTATATCAACTGTACTTGAACTGTTAGATAATTATAGTCGATGATAACATCACTGCTCCCATCGCTATTCCAAAACCGTACATGAAACCTAAGCTTCATACGGCTCCTCTATGGCCACAAAGAAATGTAAGGTAAGGACTGATTCAGTATTATTGTTCTCCTTGGACCCTAGGTAAATACAATGTAAAGATAAATTGGAGGTTGGAGAGTCCTCAATTCGACCAATAAAATTCTGTCTGCTATAATAAGAAAAAGCACTTCCGAATTGATCTCATCCCTTATAATGATATTAGAATTAATATAATCAAAATTTATCTTTGTTCAGCAATAACTTAATCCTTCAATCAAATACTCGTTCTATTCATAAATAGAAAGAATTGGCATTAGTTAATGAATCATGATAAGAATTCCCATATGCATATGTATGAAGAAAGAAATATTTTCTTATTATTCCCGTTTTATTCTTTTTTATTCTATTATCGTATTGCTTTCTATTTGTCTTGTTCCTGTTCTTCTTTTTGAAAACTAAAAAAAAAAGGAAAGAAAATAAAGGATTAATTCGTTCTTGATAGTCATTTATTTCATAAGCGAATAGTAGCATACTCTAGATCGGAATCGTGGGGAAGTACTGCTTGATCGTTTCTACCAACTTCAAGCCCTTATTATGATTCGTTTTATGCAAAGTTTTATGCAAAAATCCCTTTTTTTGATACCTTACATTATTTCCATTACTCATCCTTTGTGTACTTTGGTGTTCCTAACTACCCACTTCTTTTTGATTGATCCCCAGTATAGTAATAAATACAGTTGATCTTTTGCATCCGCTTCAAGATATGACGACTAAGAAAATAATCTCAATCTTGGGGTAAACAACTTATGTTTACTTCAATTTTCTTCTTGTACCTAGGGAATGAGATTTTTATTGTTTTACTGCAAATTGAGGAGCAGTTTTATTTCACTCATATAACTATCTGGTTTAACTCATCGAACTGAAATGTTTCATAAAAAAGATGAAGATATTTATTCAAGACATTCAATTTCTTTATCTTCACTTACTTTATACTTTATAAAGTAAGTAGAAAGTTTCTAAATGAAATAAAGAAATTCATAGAAGAAAAAAAAAGTTCATGTTCCAACGAATCGCACGTAGAGATATTGCTAACACACATAGAGTTAATGGTATTTCATAACTAATCGATTGAGCTGCAGCTCGTAGACCGCCTGAAAAGGAATACTTATTATTTGATCCATATCCTGACATAAGAAGACCAATGGGGACAATACTTGAAAAGGCAATCCATAAAAAAACACCTATACTGAGATCAGTTAAAACAAGGTGATATCCAAAAGGAATTACTAAATAACTTAGTAGAATTGATATAAATCCTATAGAAGGTCCGACCCTAAATAAACGAATATTACCTCTAGATGGAAGAAGATCCTCCTTAAAAAGTAGTTTGGTCCCATCCGCTAAAGCTTGAAGAATTCCTAATGGGCCGGCATATTCAGGTCCAATACGTTGTTGTATTGCTGCAGATATTTTTCTTTCTAACCACACAATGACTAATACCCCCATTGTGATTCCTAAGACAAGGGTTAAAATGGGGATAAAAATCCATATGAGTCCATAGACTTCTTTTAAGGATTCTAATCTAGAAAAAGAATTAATAGTTTGTACTTCTGTCATATCAATTATCATTTCAACGATCAACTTCTCCCATAATGATATCTATACTACCTAGTATCGTCATGATATCAGCCAATTTCATTCTTTTAACTAGCTGGGGAAGAATTTGCAAATTGATGAAACCGGGTGGACGAATTTTCCATCTCCAGGGGAAAACGCTACTATCCCCTATTAAATAAATTCCTAATTCTCCTTTTGGGGCCTCTACCCTTACATAAAGTTCTTGTTTTAACAATTCAAAATTGGGTGAAAGTTTTTTAGTAATAAATCTATATTCAAAATTATTCCATTCGGAATTCTTTGTCCTATGAAAACGCCGGTTTTCTAAATTCTCATAAGGTCCTCCAGGAATTCCTTCTAGAGCCTGTTGAATGATTTTTATGGATTCTTGCATTTCACCGATTCTTACTAAATAACGAGCTAATGTATCGCCTTCTTTTTGCCATTTGACTTCCCAATCAAATTTATTGTAACACTCATAACGATCAACTTTACGAAGATCCCATTGGATTCCAGAAGCTCGTAACATTGGTCCTGATAAACCCCAATTTATTGTCTCCTCCCCACCAATAATGCCCACTCCTTCAACTCGTTTCAAAAAAATGGGATTTCGCGTAATAAGTTTTTGATACTCAACAACTTCTGTTAAAAAATAATCACAGAAATCAAAACATTTATCTATCCAGCCATAAGGTAAATCCGCAGCTACTCCTCCGATGCGGAAATAATTATGCATCATCCGCATACCTGTGGCGGCTTCGAATAGATCATATATTAATTCCCTCTCTCTTAAAATATAGAAAAAGGGAGTCTGTGCACCGATATCGGCCATAAAAGGGCCAAGCCATAACAAATGGGAGGCTATACGGCTCAGCTCCAGCATAATAACTCTGATATAACTGGCCCTTTTAGGCACTTGAACACTTTCCAATCGTTCTGGTGCATTTACTGTTATTGCTTCTGTGAACATAGTAGCTAAATAATCCCAACGTGTTACATAAGGCAAATATTGTATAATTGTTCGGTTCTCCGCTATTTTTTCCATCCCTCTGTGTAAATAGCCCAATATAGGTTCACAGTCAATAACATCTTCACCATCCAGAGTAACGATCAGCCGAAGAACACCATGCATTGATGGGTGGTGAGGACCCATATTGACTATTATGAAATTCTTTCTTGTAGCCGGTACAGCCATATTTTTTTCCTTAATTCATTATTTCATGAATTTCTTAAAATGAAAAATCTAAAAAGAAATAATAACTGAACTAATAAAAAAATAATGAAAAAATAAAAAAGAACAAGGATAATAATAAGAAAATAATAAGAAACTCAAATAAGAAATTCAAATTTAATTAACGAGTTTTTGGTTCCCGAATATCTAACTGATCCATTAATTTTTTATAACGCACTTTGTTTTTCTTTGACAAATAAGTCAATAATCGTTGACGTTTTCCCAGAATTCTTCGTAGACCTCTTTGCGATAAAAAATCTCTTTTGTGCAATTCTAAATGTGAAGTAAGTCTCCGTATCTTACTGGTGAAATGGAATACTTGAAATTCAACAGACCCACTATTTTCTTCTTTTTCTTCTTGTGTAATAACTGAGATGAATGAATCTTTGACCATAAATTAAGATTTCTATCTTTCTTTTCTGTGAATTTTACCGATCAGGAAAAATAAGAATATTTATTATGCCAGTTATTTTCATCTAGTATACATCAAAATTGGATTTCATTCATATACTACTTTGTTTTTTCTTTATGTGGTTTATGTTTTGTATATTTGATCCAAATATACAAAACATATATGTATTCACGAAAGAGAACAATTTCTTTTTACTTAAAAGGATTCTGCTCTTCCTAGTGAAAATTTATACACTAGGAAATCAGCATCATGTATTAGAATGTTACACAGTGTATATATTTCGGCTTTCATCTACCAAATATGTTACACGATATGTAGGAAATCTACTATAAATTTTTTCATTTTTCATTGGAATTGAATTCATTCTGAATTGTAAATACATATGTATTCTTGACATACTGAAACGACTGCTGTTATTGGTATCAAACCAATAGCGATTCATACAAGCTACATCTTCTAATCGATAATTGGGCCAAAGAAACAATTTGAATTTCATGAAATTTTTTCTATCTGTATTAATATGTTTGTCCTCATTCAAAAATTGCCCACAGTTTCTTATTTTGTTTTCATTGCAAAATCTTGGATTTCTATCCACAACATTCAAATTCCGGGAATTGAAACAAATTCGAATTCGAAATTCTCTACGACGTCTGGGAGATAGAATATTTTCAGGAACAGGTAAATCATAATGATTTTTGTCTCCACTCAAAAATATGTTGCTGCGTCCTGCAATGGATTTTTCAAACCCCCCTTTCTCAATATATCTTTTTTTTGTGTATTTTTCATTTGTTTGGTACCTCTTATTATCGACCAATGAAATATCCATAGTTTGATATATAATAGATTTTCCGTCCCTTCGTATAGATAGACAAATTGGTTCAATAATAAATATTCCCTTTCTTATCAATTCTGCAAGAACTAGGTCCTTTTGAATCAGCATTTCATCTAGATTTATTTCACCTCTTTGAATCGAAGATATAGCAATTTCATTTGGATTTATCAGTCTAAGTAGGAGACAATATACCCTGATATTTTTCATTATTTTTTTCTTCAAGGGATCAGCCCATCTTAGTTGAAAAAGTAAATATTTTTTCAAAAAGAAATCTAGTTCCATTTCATTCTTGCTCTTATATTGTTTTTTTTTTATACCCTTTTTCATTTCTAATCTTGCGTAATCTTCTTCAACAGCTTTTTTATTTTTTTGTTTTAGTAGATTCGATACAAGATTTCCTTGGATCTGTTGTTCGTTTTCTTCCTGCTTGGAATTTCCTAATTCAAGATCTTTTTTTTTCTTAGATGATTTCTTTGGATTTACGTTAATGTTTTTACTTTTTTCATTTCTAGAAAAATGAAAAAAGAGTGATTTGATTGGGATGATCCAAGGTTGAATCTTATATACATCAAAAAGTAGCACAAATTCTGGGAAGAACCAAGTTTCTAGATTGGATATAGTATCATGATTTGATGCGGTATCATATAACCTTTCTTTATTCATTCCCATGCAATCAAAAAAGAAACTTTTTTGATTGCATGGTTTGATCTCTTGATGAATTGTAGGATAAAAAAGATCTTTTTTTTCCATTTTTTTTAAATTATGAATTTCAGTCTTAGTATTTTTCTGAATCTTAATGCCAATATGTGCATTGGCCCAGATCTCAATATTATTTCTAAAACAAAGATGAAGAATTCTACAATCAAAATATTTTCTATCCAAATTTGTATTCCTATCAATAATATATCCTTGATATTTATAATCATTACTAGGTATACTTACCAATACATAAAATGATTCAGGTTTCGATGTATTGAAATGATATGGAATTTCTTCGTCCCCGTTTATTTCTAATGTTGATCCAGAAATGTATAAATTAGGGAGGCTTATGTATTTATATGAGAAAAGATCATATCTGTAATGTTTTTTCCATTTGTCTTTTTGACTCATAAATGAATTCGCTGCATAGTCATTTTTTTTCATGGAATCAATGAATTGGTATTTTTTATATAAATCCAATTGGATTGATTCCTTGTTTTGAATCATACGACGTTGATTTATTCTATTTCGCCATTCTTTAGGTACTAATCGAGAACTTTTTTTTTGAGATAAATCGTATTGATAATGACCTTTTAACCAGTTTTTCCATTCGTTCATTACATATGTATGAATTTTCTTATGTCTTGATTTGGAATTAAAGATTCCGTATATCATACAATAGTCTTTTAAAATATCCTTAAAAAAAGGAAAGCTCCCTTGATATTGAAGCACAGGTCTCAATTGATACTTATTAAGTAATTGGTTTTGTGATATTTTGTAAAATACATATGCTTGGGACAGAGAAGATAAGTTCCAATAAGTATTGGAATTTTGATTGCTATTCTCAGTATTATCAGTATTTGAAAACAATTTTTTTAGAGTCAAAACAAAATTCATTGTATTTTGATTTGTTTCATCAATTCCTTCTTGTTCTTTATTTCTTTCATTGTTGTAAATGGATTTATTAAAGATCTTTTTTGTTGATTCAAAGAAAATTTGTGCATTGATCTTAGAAATGGTAATGGTACATAGCAAAATATCTATGTATATTTTTTCAATGAATGATTTGATAAAGTAGTGTGATTTACGCATTAATCGGATATTTTTCCTTTTTACTATTTTCCAAATATGTTTCTGTGATCCCGATCTTTTATTATCATAAATTAGAACTCTTTCTTTTTTTTTCTTGTCTTTTGCGGTTCGTTCAATTTGATTCCTTATTTTGATTGTCTTATCAGAAAGATCTTTCATTCTTCTTTCTATTAGTGAATAATTTAACCAACTCATCGTTCGAATTAGAACAGACGATTCGCGAAGAATCTTATTATTTCTTTTTAAATCTTTTTTGTTTTCGTTCGATTCATATACTTTTTCTTTCCTCAATTCAAATAAGAAATTTGGATTTACTTTCTCCAGTTTTTTCATTATTAGCTTGATAACTCGAACTATTTTGATGATCCCTTTTGTTTTTTCTTTTCTAACTTTTAGAAAGGATTTTCTTTTTTTATTGAAAAATTTTAGAACTTGTAAAAATTTATTTTTCACTTTTTTTTTTATTTTTTGGAGTTCTTTATAAATAGGTTCAAAAAAAAAAGGTCGTTTTCGGGGAGAACCAAAGGGAAGTTCCGCTTCCATTCCCCAGACTGTTAAAAAACAAAAATTTGTTTTTTTCTCTTTTTTTTTCATTAGATCTCTATGATTAGATCGTGCCTTAGATTTTCTCCAAGGTTTTAGACAGAAAGGATATAGAATCTTTATCTGAATACCGTCTATTAACCAATCTTGGGGAAATTCTGTTTCTGATAATTGAACACCATTATAGGTGCATTTAATATGCATTTCTCTATTCCATTCCTTAAAATCCTCGTCCCACTCGGGAGATTGGAATAATAACATACGGACAAGATTTTTGGCTATTATTAATGAAGGCAATAGAATGTATTTTCTAAGAAAAGATTGGGTTACTAACATCAAACCCCTTATTACTTGAGTAAATATAAAGGTATCCCAAGCTTCTGATATTTCTATCTGTTCATTTTTATATTTTTTTTCCTCTTTCTCCTTTTTTTCTTTTGTATCTTTCTTTTCAAAATAGGAAATTTTTAATTCTGATTCTTGTTCTCTGCCCATCCAATTTTGAAAAAGGAGATTCTTCATTTCGTTGATATCAAAAGACGAAAAAAAAGATGTTTTGCCTAGACGATCCAAAAAAAGTGGGGAATGTACATTTACTTGAAAGAGGTTCCAAATAACTGTTTTACGTCTTTGAGCGCGCATGGATCCTTTGATTAGATTGCGACGAAAATCCGATTGTTGTGAGTAACGTATCAAAGCCACCTCTTCCTCTTCCGTTTGATCATCATTTTGATCATTGTTACTAGTATTCTGAATATTAGAAATAGAATTGGTATTCTGATCATTATCGTTATAAATTATTACACGTTTGGCTCTTCTTGAATGAATCTCATGATCTTCTTCCTCCAATTCTTCTTCATTTTCTTCTTCCTCTTCTTCCAAATTATCGGTTAATTTGTATGACCATCGAGAAACCTTTTTACTAACTTCTTCTATTCTAATTCCAACAGATTGATTTTTCATTGTTTTTTGATCTTTTGTATAT